TCTAACCTTGAACTCCTCTTGACCAGATTTTTAGTTCGGTCATTCAACCAACTATTTTAATATTTTAATGAAAGGTGTTTCTTTTAATAAAATATAATCTGTATCTTTTAATAAAATATGTATGAAGTATCAACATTCTTTTTTTAATGTGAGGAGCCACAGTGTGAAAAGTAAAAAAGAAGAGGAAAGAGAAGGGAATGAAGAAGAGGAAAGATAAGCAAATTGTTTCTTTTACTACATTCTAATAGAATATTAGAATAGACTCTTTGCTCATTTAAAAAAGATAAAATAAATAAAAAATAAATAAATAAAAAGAGGGTTTACTCCCAGATACTTAGCTAGATAAGTATGTATTATGTCGATCCATACCAATTAATTTGTAGAGTAGATACTCATACAAATTAATCATATGCCAGGAACCAGATTTGAACTGGTGACACGAGGATTTTCAGTCCTCTGCTCTACCAACTGAGCTATCCCGACCATTACCGACGCATTATCCTCATAATACTAGATGACTTGGGTCTATGTCAATTAAAAATGAAAACAAAAAAAAAACGAAAAAGTATTAAATTAAAAGTCTCGAACGGAAATTTCTTGGATCTTTAAAAGGAAGACTTTGTAAATTTCCATATGAGTAATCATATGGATTATGAATCATTCAAATAGGTATTCCTTGCTCAAGAGATTTGTACGTATATCATATATATCACAATATATCACAATATATCACAAGACTTGTGCTGTGATAAGAGAACAAAATTCTGCTAGGATACGCTTGTAAAATGGCAAAGAATAGGATGAATGAGAAACAGAAGGAACTTTGAACCACTAACAAAAAGGGTAGGATAAAATAAATAGATAGCAAACGGACTTTTTGGGGTTGGGGATAGAGGGACTTGAACCCTCACGATTTTTAAAGTCGACGGATTTTCCTCTTACTATAAATTTCATTGTTGTCGGTATTGATATTGACATGTAGAACGGGACTCTATCTTTATTCTCGTCCGATTAATCAGTTTTTCAAAAGATTTATCAGACTATGGAGTGAATGATTTGATTAATGAATATTCTATTCGATTCTTTCTTCAACTTGGAATCGATTCACAACAATTCTTTTTATTTTTCATATAAATAAATTTTGCATATAAAAAAAAATACGGGTTCGGGTCGTCTTTTTTGAGATAGTTTTTCGTTAGTATACCTATTTTATTTATTATTTATTTATATGGGTATATCTTTATATGGGTATATCTTTATATAGGTATATCTTGCATCCTTTCTGGAGTTTCGATATAAGGATTCCTTTACCAACAGTCAACCCCATTTGTTAGAATAGCTTCCATTGAGTCTCTGCACCTATCCTTTCCTTTTTTTATTATTCTCGCTTGCTGAACTTTTGTTTCTGTTTATTTTCGTAAAATAATAGAATAGGATTTGGCTCAGGATTGCCCATTTTTCATTCCAGGGTTTCTCTGAATTTGAAAGTTATCACTTAGTAGGTTTCCATACCAAGGCTCAATCCAATTAAGTCCGTAGCGTCTACCGATTTCGCCATATCCCCTTTGTGTCTTGAGATTAGGATCTCATTAGGATGCCCTTCCTTCCCCCCTTCTCCCTCCTTTCCTTTCCTCTTTCTTTCATTTGTTTAGGATGCCCTTCCTTCCCCCCTTCTCCCTCCTTTCCTTTCCTCTTTCTTTCATTTGTTTATTTTCTTTCTTTTTATGCGATTTAGTAGATATAGATAGTGATTCTTATATCGAAGGGTCTTTCCCTATTTTTTTATTTCTTTTCTTGTTTATCTTCTTTCGTCTCTATTGGAGACCCATATTTATTTTTATTTGGTCCAATCAGAAAATATTTTATCATTTCTGTATTCGCAATTCAATATGGATGGGTATTCCATAACATATATATGCCACTCTTACTCTCAGTTTTCTCAGGCAATTTGGTGGAATACTCGAACGGTCGATTCTTTTTTCGTCTTAGCTTCCGCCTTTATGAATGAAAACAAAAGACAAATGAAAGGAGTCTCCCATTATGAATGATCTGGATTTCATTTCTATTTCGAATTCGAAGATAATTCGAATTTTTTAGTCTAAAAAAAGTTTCAATCTAATATTCAATCTAATGTTGATAGAATATTAGATCGAATCTACCATTATTTTAATTATAATAAATATGTTATATTGTTATATATTGTTATATTAAGTATGGCATTAAAAATTTTTAGTCTAAAAAAAGTTTCAATCTAATATTCAATCTAATGTTGATAGAATATTAGATCGAATCTACCATTATTTTAATTATAATAAATATGTTATATTGTTATATATTGTTATATTAAGTATGGCATTAAAAATTAGAAATTCTAGTTTTTCTAAATTCTAGTCTATAATTCATATTAATAATTCATAGTAATTATGAATAACTAATAGATAGTTAATAGATAAGATCGTAATAGTTTGCTGAATTCCTATGGATACAAAATTTCTATTAT